GGTAATGCCAGACTTTTCTATTTTGTGAGGATCAATCAAATAAAGTTTTCCTTAGAAAAAGATTCTATAAAAGCAATGATAAATAGATACGAATAGAGCAAGAAAAGGCGGAAATAAAAAAACATAGTATAGAAAAGATATCCAAAATAATATAGAAATCACTATCCTACCCTTAGTTTTTCTTTCCTTAATTTAATTGAATTTTGTTTGATTAGGGCAAAGTTCCTTAAAAACCTCTGCCTTTTTTAAAATATCCTGAACAGTTCCTGTAGGCTGAGCGCCTTTTTCAAGGAAATAGAGAATAGCGGGAACGTTTAAATAAGTTTGATTCTTGATCGGATCATAAAAACCCACTTTCCGAAGATCTCTTCCTTCTCTTCGGGATCGAACATCAATTGCAACGATTCGATAGACGGCTCATCGGGATAGATGTAGATGAAACCCCCCCCCCCCTAGAACCGTATAGGAAGTTTTCTCCTCGTACGGCTCGAGAAAAAATGATTCGAAGTTTTGTCTATGGATAAAATTAGAATAAAATAAATAGTAAAGGAATCCGTAAAATAAATTAGTCTATAATTTAACTCATAGTCATTTGTATTTAGTTTATTTAGCTTACTTCCTGAAAAAGAAAAAATCATTTGTACTCATAACTCAAGTTCAATAATTCTCAAATATCTTAAAGAAAAATCTTTAAGATATTTTTTTATTGAGTGGTCTTTACCCCCCCCTTTTTTTGTCTCGTTTAAAATCTATTTTGATTCTTTATTCGGATCCGTGAGACAATTGAAGTGGTCTTTCCTTGTTCTGGGATCCTTTATCTTGGTTTTAAATCATTGGGTTTAGACATTACTTCGGTGCTTCTTAACCAAAATGGTAGCAACATACCCCTTTTGTTATTTCTTTCTATCAAAGAATCATACCGTCGGTATGATTCGTGCGCGATACACTGTGGATCGAAAAAGTTTTAGCCGTTCCAACAAATTTTTTTGAATTGAAAATTTGCTCGAATCGTATCCTTTCGATTTCTATATCGAAGATATACTTACGAAGTTGTTCCAATTTATTGATTGGCATTAACCCTAGATCGTTGCCCCTGAGAAATTAATCAATACTTTCTACTCGAGCTCCGTCACCAACTATTTACATTACAACCCAATAAAAAAAAGAAGGGTTCTAGTAGAATAGAAAAAAGACGTCGAGCCAAGAGCACCTTCATTCCTATATAAAATGGTGGATGTAAGAATAAGAATCCACACCGGATCGTGTCCTTCAAGTCGCACGTTGCTTTCTACCACATCGTTTTAAACGAAGTTTTACCATAACATTCCTCTAATTTGGAACCAGTATGGAATTGATTCAATTATGGAATCATGAATAGTCATTGGTTCAGTCGGTACAGCGACATAGTTATTTATATTTTTTCTTACCCCTGGCCTTTTTGTATGAATGGAACATTTTTCTATAAACCTCTATCTCAAAAAAATATCTAACAGAAATATCCAGCAATCTAAATATAGAAATAACATAACTAACATAAATCACACAAATAAATAAATTATATTTGACTCTGCCTCTTCAAGTGACTCAATAAGATAGACTGACCCATTACAACTTCCCAAAACTTCCCAAAGATTCAACCCATAAGGAATCATTAAAAATATTGATACTTGACTTGAAAAAGTTTCTTACTTCTACATCATTATTTGAGTCAAGTTTTACAGTAAAGACTCCATTTGATTATCATAAGAAAGACAAATCTCTGTTTCTTTTCGAATGGAATTGTTAATGATGTAAAGCAAATAAACTAAATAGATCGAACAAGAAAAAGAAATCTCATTGTTAAATTTTAATATTTTAGGGATGCAAATTTTTTTTACAAAAATAGAAAGACTATTATCACTGAAATAGGATAACAATACATACCTATAGGCTAAGCACTTCCTCCTTTTATATGTATTTTCATATTTTGTTTAACCTGAGGTTAAGTAACCTTTCTGCAACTGTGATATATGTCCCATCTTATCTTTATCTGGATTCCAAAAGGGTTCAGTTACTTTTGTATATCATTTGAACTGAATTTAGTTCAGTTTGTGAAAAACTCAGATATGATTCCAAAAAGAATTATTCAAAAAAAAAAAAGAAAGAGGAATCATATTCTATACCAAGATTAGACCTTGAAACAGAACCTTGTTGAACAAAAAAGCAGTATTCGCATACAAGGTATATGCTCTGGGACGGAAGGATTCGAACCTCCGAATAGCGGGACCAAAACCCGTTGCCTTACCGCTTGGCTACGCCCCATTTCTATTTTTATAGGACACTAATACTAATAAAGAATAATATTGGTATTAAGTGTTCGTCAATTCCAGTCCAACTATCTATAGAAAATCTTTATTCTTTATAGAATTTATTATAGATTCGTTGCTAGGATTTTAACATGTGTATATCTAGAATTCAACTGAATTTATTGATCATTACATATAATTCAATTAAGATATTGTATGAAAGTATGATTTCTTCTATTCTCCTTTGAGAATTAGAGGATTTTTGATTGAGCGGAAAAAGAAGGATTTTTTTGTCTAACTTACGTTCTTCATTTTTCCTTATATCAATAACTCAATCAAAATGCAATTATCTCGACGAAAAAAATGTCTGTTATGCTTAATATCTTTAGTTTGATCTGTCTTAATTCTGCCCTTTATCCGAGTAGTCTTTTCTTCGCCAAATTGCCTGAAGCCTATGCCTTTTTGAATCCAATCGTAGATGTTATGCCAGTTATACCCCTGTTCTTTTTTCTTTTAGCCTTTGTTTGGCAAGCTGCTGTAAGTTTTCGATAAGGTCTTTATTTAATAGTATTCTAGAAAATTCATGATTTATTCGAGAAAAATTATAACAATTGATAAGATCAAATAAGTCTGACAGTATGAACCTTCGATTCAAACATTGAAATTCTCGGATAGTCGCGAGAAATGCGGCTCGCCCCATTTCCCGATTTTAATCCTTTTTCCGGCGAAATTATTAGCTTAGGGTCGCTTACAATGTCTAATTGTGGGTATGAAAGTTATTTGTGGTAATCAAAGACTCTTATTAAATTACAAATTTCAACTTCATTTGAATTTCTGAACATTCTTTTCTATTTCTATAATTCATGGTGTCAAAATAGGATATGTGATATAAAAATGGAGGATCTATTATCTTTTCTCGTTTTTCTTTTTCAAAAAATGATCTTGGAGGTTGTGTAATGCTTACTCTCAAACTTTTCGTTTACACAGTAGTAATATTCTTTGTTTCTCTCTTCATCTTTGGATTCCTATCCAATGATCCAGGACGTAATCCTGGACGTGAAGAATAAAATAAAAACTTCGTTTTTCTTGCTTGATTTTACAATTTTCTTAAGATTTTTTTTTTAGCTATTCCACACGTTTAACTAGGAAAAAATAAAAGGGGTTTGCGAAATTTGAAAGAAAAAAATAGAAAGTCATCAACGGAAACGGAAAGAGAGGGATTCGAACCCTCGGTACGAATAACTCGTACAACGGATTAGCAATCCGCCGCTTTCGTCCACTCAGCCATCTCTCCCAATTGAAAAAGATAATTACTATGTTACATTACACATCAAGTAAGGATTAAAGAAAGTATTTCTTTCACATTCTTTATCGTTATTATATAATTAGCAATTCCATTTAGATGCTCGAAAGATCAAAATAGAAAGATAAATAAAGAAGACCTTCTTGCTTTTCTTTTGTTCGAAGTGCCCTTTTGGCCTGGCCCGGCCAATACCCAGCCGGGCCTTTTTTTTTTTTCCAACAAATTACCTTTATTTATAGGCAATATACTCTAAATAGCCAATTTGGTATCTGTGTAACAATTTCCGTTCTGGGGTTTACATATATTTAGAATTTTTGTTATAATGGAAATTGAGAAGGATTTTTGATTCAAAAGAATCAATTAAGTATGTATCAATTTGTATTTTCTTATGTCATTAGTCAAACCAAATTTGAGATTCAAATTCAAGAATCATTCATGAATTCTCAGTCAACAAATAGTTAATGATTCCAATTTGTCATAAATTTTGGTTTTTTTGAGTGAAAATATACATTTGATTTTTCAATAAAAAAAAAAAAAAAAAAATAGAAAAGTGAGTGGAAGTTTTTTGGCATTGTGTGTTTTGAGATACTATACAATCAATTGAAGGGGTAGATCAAATACAATCAAAAGAGGAAAAAGGGTTTCTTTTTTAATTTTTATAAATTTAGAAAAAGGATTAAAAAAGGGATGCAAGTACAATAAACTAAAGTTTAGCAATCCAGGAAAATTTTTCTCCTATTGTATATCGTTTTGGCGGCATGGCCGAGTGGTAAGGCGGGGGACTGCAAATCCTTTTTCCCCAGTTCAAATCCGGGTGCCGCCTCATCAACAAACGAATCAAAATCTCTTCTTCTGTTCTGCTGATATAACAGAATCAAATTTTCCCCAGCAAAACAGAATAAGGGGACTGTTGATACTTGGTTGATTCTAAACATCCATTCTGCGGATTTTGTAAAAGATTGTAAATCTTTGAATCCAAAATTCAAAGAAAGATTATAATGGTCGAAGCAAGACTTCCCAATTCCCTTCTACTACTAATGTAATGTCTACTGATTGGGTCTTGAATTACATTGGATAGCCGGCAGATAATTCAACTACTAGTTGGGGGAAGCCCTTTCTATATTGTAATCTACATAGATAGACTCGCGAGAATCTCTGAGTGTTGAGGCATTCAATCACTATTAGATTGAGATGGATAATTATAGATTTATAGAAAAGAAAAAGTGCAAAAAAAAAAATCATTTTTTTGAAACCCCTTGTCAAGAGTATATATCTCCCAACTCCTTTAGAGAGGCAATTAGGAAAGGGTATGGATTTTTTCAAATAGGAAATAAAAGTTTGTAATAGATAGCAATTGATCTATTTTTACTTTGAAGGGCAAGAAAAAAAGGAATGGGCCCTCTTTTTTTATTACTAGATGTTCCCTTAGTAACATTCCTTTGTAGTGTCATTTTTTATCTTACTTGTGTTTAGTCTTTCCCGATTATAAATTCTATAGGAATTTTTGAAATGGATTTATTTGATTGGTTCATCAATAGTGTTCGGCCAGAATCCCTTTTTGACTCTGAACCATTCATTCTACTATTATTAGTGAGCAATAATGGAATAATTCTATCATAGAGATAAGGGACATAATTCACATGGATATAGTAAGTCTCGCTTGGGCTGCTTTAATGGTAGTCTTTACATTTTCCCTTTCACTCGTAGTATGGGGAAGAAGTGGACTTTAGAAACACTCCTAATTTAGTTGAGGAATGAAAGGGTATCAATTGTTTTATAGATCGTTCTGCAACGCATTTTTTGAAATAATTTTCAAATAAAAAGATCTTCATTTCCAAATTCCATTGGATTCTAGTGGAGAAATGTATTCTATAACAGTAAAACAAGTATTTCAGATTCATCGGAATAAATAGATGTATCAAAGAAATAGAATTGGGTTCTACGTCAATTCCATATCATATATGGATTAATAACTACATATATTGAAGATAGAAGTTCATATAGTATACCAACTTTATTAGAAAGTCAAGTACAACTTTATACATACGCTACTATAACACTACTAGAGAGTATGGTAAGTAAGAAAGAAATTTCTTTCTTACTTACCATACTCTCGGATCTCATAGAATACCGCCGATTATAGCCCGTTGATTTCATTTAAGACGCAAAAATAGAATACTTTTCATTTGATTTCTTCCACTATTGATAAGAATTCAGAAGTCAAGTTTCATTTAAAGTAATTAATCATTTTGACTGACTGTTTTTACGTAAATTATAAGTAGAAAGGCAGTAGGAACTAAAATGAACAGTGCAGTAGCAATAAATGCAAGAATATTTACTTCCATAATCTCATCGTTTTTTTTTTTTCACAATAACTCGGGATTTAATCCCATAGAGATGATAAATCTTTCACTTGTCAATTCAATGAATGCATTACCTATCGATGATCTTAAATCGGATCAATATCATGAATAACAATATCTGAGCTATTAAATTAATTCGTCGTCGAGAATTGAATAGTATAACATACGAAGATCTTTTATCCATACCAAATCCAAGATTGCATTCCCGGACCAATCAAAAATTCCTTTACTTGATTTATCCTTCTTTTCTGTTCTTTCTTTTCTATAAACTACCTTAGGTCTTCCTTGTAAAACCATCAAATGAAGTATCATCTAATCACCCGCCCATTTCCATTAACTACAAAACCCCAACAAACAGTACAAGCGAAGTGAAAAAAGAGAGGAATTAGGTTCTAAATTTTAATGATCTAATTTTCTTTGGAAGAAAAAAAGTATGAGAAAGATGAGTCGCAGGAGAAAAGATGGGATATTCTTCACTATTTTAGTTATTTTCATTTTAGTTTAGGGTTTGTTATTTCTTCGACAGAATCCTGAAAAAAAAAAAGGGGGAAATCCCTTGGGAATTCAATTATACCCTCTGTCCCTTCTTTCACAGAAAATGGAGGGACGAATTGATGTACTTATTGTATCCGTCGGGACTGACGGGGCTCGAACCCGCAACATCCGCCTTGACAGGGCGGTGCTCTTGCCTATTGAACTACAATCCCAGGGAAATAAGAAGAGATCTAGCAGAAATTTTGGATTCTTTTTTATTCTCTCGTATCAGGTATTTCGTAAGAACAAGAGGGTTCTACCATCTGACAGTAGATTGGCGAATTGTTGGGCCGAGCTGGATTTGAACCAGCGTAGACATATTGTCAACGAATTTACAGTCCGTCCCCATTAACCACTCGGGCATCGACCCAACGCCTAATTCATTTTAGACGTTCCATAATCAACTTCCTTTCGTCTCCCAAGCAGACTTGACAAATACATATCACTTGATATAAAATCTAAAGTCCCACTGAGTAGACTAATAGAAGGGCTTGACAAATACGGATCACTTGATAGAAAATCCCACTCCTATAGTCTTAAATCTTGGTATACCCCCAGAGGGACTTGAACCCTCGTTTTCTCCGTGAAAGAGAGAGGTCGTAACCACTGGACCATAGGGGCCTATGGCCACCTTGATTCATAAATCGACTAGAAATAATAGGTCCCGGGGGCGGCCACCTTTAGGAAATAAAAAAGCACTAGAAATACAATAGGTAATAAACAAAATAGGTAATAATAAAAATACAATAGGTAATAAGGCCTAAGGCCACCTTAACTTAATATAACTCAAATTAAACTTAATATAAACTCGGGCCGAGAGCCACCTTTAGGAGATGAATAGGAGATGAATCAAACCGAAAAATTCGTTAAGTATTCTGGGGGTTAATGGTAATCAAACTTCACCATTAAACTTACAACCTTAAAACTTGATTTCATTGGTCTTTCTCATCTTTATCTCTCTCATTCATAAAGGGTTCTGCGTTGGATCCAAGATCCTTTACTCTGCAGTGGATTC